AGGATATATCAGAAATGACAAATATCTATGATCTGTTTTCTCTATAAAATAAAGCTATAACTATAAAGGACCTGAAATACCTTGCTTACGTATCATTGGGAAGTGCATTAACATAAATACGGCAGTAAGAAGAGGCAATACAAAAGTGTGTAAACTATAAAAACGAGTCAAGGTAGATTGACCCACACTAGCACTTCCACGTAATAACTCTACCAAAGGAGATCCTATTATAGGAATAGCGTCAGGCACGCCTGTCACAATTTTTACTGCCCAATAACCAATTTGGTCCCGAGGTAAGGAATAACCAGTTACACCAAAAGATGCAGTCAATACAGCCAGAACCACACCTGTAACCCAAGTTAATTCGCGGGGTTTTTTAAACCCACCTGTAAGATACACACGAAATACGTGCAGAATCATCATTAGAACCATCATACTTGCTGACCATCGATGAACTGATCGAATTAACCAACCAAAGTTAGCTTCAGTCATTATGTATTGAACAGAGGAAAAGGCCTCCGTAACAGTTGGACGATAGTAAAAAGTCATAGCAAAACCCGTAGCTACTTGTACTAAAAAACAAGTAAGCGTTATTCCTCCTAGACAATAAAATATGTTGACATGAGGAGGAACATATTTACTAGTTATATCATCTGCAATCGCTTGAATCTCGAGACGTTCCTCGAACCAATCATATACTTTATTGAGATAGGGAATCCGAGAGGACCCCCCCCCGAGAACCGTATATGAGAATTTCATCTCGTACGGCTCAAACAGAAACACACAAATACCGATTTTGACGGATATGCAATAGAAAGTTCAAAACTTCTTAGCTGCTCGATGCAATTTGTGCCAAAGATAGAAGTAAAAAAAATCCGAAATCTCTTCTTTGTGATGCTAATGCCAAAAATATCAAGTTAGCTCGTACACCTTTCTTTTTCTTTATATTGATCGTTCCAGGCCTCTTGAATCTTCTCTTTCCTATTTTTGTTTGTTTTTGTTATTTAATTTGTTGTTTTTTGTGCGTAATGCGGGTCGACTTTTGTTTTACTGTTGATAGGAATTCCCTTGTTAAGACCCTATAAATCAATTAAAACCTCAGATTCATACAAGAACCACGATGATTTAATCCCAAGCTAAATAAAAGGGTTCTTTGAGTAAAAACCATTTGATCATCAATTATTCAATTTCAATGAGTGGATGTAATGACTCAACAAAATCTAGAGACAGAAGTTGTTCTTGAGATAAAAAAAATTTCATAAGTCTAAAGAAAGAAAAATTATTTAATTTAGGAAATATCCATCTGAAATTTTTTTTAGTCCGGTTGCGAGGTCTAAATAATAGATATGAATCATAGTTAGAATATTTTTTTTCTTACTTTTTTCTATAATATTCCGTGTTCCAGATATTAGAATAAATATCCGACGGGGTGGAATCATCTTAATAGAGATGACAGGGCCGTTCTCTGTATTATCAATAGGATCAATTATAACAAGTCACACGCTCATATTCCGGAAATACCGAAAAAAGAAATACCACAGTCGAACTACCAAAAAGGTCTATAAATCCAAGTTTTAAATAAAATTTTTTTTGATTGAAAAACTAGAGGTTCATAGTTCTTATAAACCTAACTCATTGAAATTCCATCCAGTAAAACGGAAGAATTATAAATTTCCAAAATAATAGATAGGAATATTGCAAATAGAGCCATTGCAACTCCCATAAGTGGTGTAGTCCCCCAGCCCGGAGCTACTTTACCATATTCTGAATTCAATGGTTTCAATAAACTCCCTACAGTAGTTTGTCTTGGCCTAGATCTAGAACTACCCTCAACGGTTTGTGTAGCCATAAATCCTATTTAATCATTGGTTGAGATCGGTTGACTTTGTATACTATTCCGTTGTAATTGTAAATAAATAAAGGATCTTATCGTAGATCCATTGTGATCTTGAAATTTTCTAAAAATGGAAACAGCAACCTTAGTCGCCATCTTCATATCAGGTTTACTTGTAAGCTTTACGGGGTACGCCTTATATACCGCTTTTGGGCAACCCTCTCAACAACTAAGAGATCCATTCGAGGAACACGGAGACTAGACTTGTTGAAGTAATGAGCCTCTTGATATGAGGGCCCATTACTTCAGTTTCTATAATGAAAAATTATTTCATTATTTTTTAGTCGGAACCTTAGGTGGTTCTCGAAAAAAGATAGCGAAAAAAATTATCCCTAAAGTCGAGACTAAAAGGAATGTATAAACCAATGCTTCCATAGATTCGATCGTGGTTTACAATTATAGCTTTCACATCTATTCGTTTGATTGAGTGAGATCATTTACCATACCATAAAAAAAGAGGGGAAAGAATCAACGAAAAGAAGTTGATTCAAGTCTCTATTTTTTTCTCGGGTACCCGAGAAAAAAATAGAGATAGAGGATAAAGATACCAGAGCAGTCTTGTATCAAACTACTTGTCTCTTTGTAGTTGGATCTCCAAGTTTTTGGAATGCTCCAAATTCCACTTGAGCATCCAAATCTGGATCAATACCAGCAAAAACATCTCTAAACAAGGTTCTAGCGCCATGCCAAATATGTCCAAAAAAGAAAAGCAAAGCAAACGAAGCATGCCCAAAAGTGAACCAACCCCTTGGACTACTACGAAAAACACCATCAGATTTTAAAGTAGCCCGGTCTAATTCAAAAATTTCGCCTAATTGTGCGCGCCTAGCATATTTTTTCACAGTAGCAGGATCGCTATAATTGACTCCATTGAGTTCGCCACCATAGAACTCAACAGTTACACCTACTTGTTCGACACTATACTTTGATTCTGCCCTTCGAAAAGGAACATCTGCCCGAACAATTCCATCTCCATCTACTAAAACTACCGGGAATGTTTCAAAAAAAGTAGGCATACGACGTACAAAAAGCTCGCGCCCTTCTTTATCTCTAAAGACGGGATGTCCTAACCATCCAACAGCTATTCCATCCCCGCTATCCATTGAGCCCGCTCTGAATAATCCCCCTTTTGCCGGATTATTACCAATGTAATCATAAAAAGCTAATTTTTCAGGAATTTTAGACCAAGCTTCTGATAAACTTAGATTTTCAGCTAGTCCGGCACCAACTCTTCGATATATCTCTTGCTGGAAGTATCCCTGATCCCACTGATAACGAGTGGGACCAAATAACTCGATTGGGGTTGTTGCTGAACCATACCACATAGTTCCAGCAACAACAAAAGCTGCAAAAAAAACAGCAGCGATACTACTAGAAAGTACAGTTTCAATATTGCCCATACGTAATCCTTTGTAGAGACGTTGAGGCGGACGGACACTAAGATGGAATAGGCCTGCCAATATGCCCAGTGTACCTGCTGCAATATGATGAGAGGCGATTCCGCCGGGAAAAAAAGGATCAAAACCTTCTGCCCCCCACGCTGGACTTACAGATTGTACTTTTCCAGTTAGTCCATAAGGATCAGACACCCATATTCCAGGACCATATAAGCCTGTTACATGAAATGCGCCAAAGCCAAAGCAAGCCACTCCTGAGAGAAATAAATGAATTCCAAAGATTTTGGGCAAATCCAAAGAAGGTTTTCCTGTACGTTCATCACAGAATATTTCTAAGTCCCAATACACCCAATGCCAGATGGCCGCTAAAAAACACAAGCCAGAAAACACAATATGTGCTCCGGCCACGCCTTCATAGCTCCAAATACCCGAATTCGTTACAGTTCCTCCTGAAATACTCCAACCACCCCATGAATTGGTTATTCCTAAACGAGTCATGAAGGGTATAACGAACATACCTTGTCTCCACATTGGATCAAGAACAGGGTCAGAGGGATCAAAAACCGCCAATTCATATAGAGCCATCGAACCGGCCCAACCGGAAACTAGAGCCGTATGCATTATATGGACAGAAAGCAATCGGCCGGGATCATTCAATACGACAGTATGAACACGATACCAAGGCAACCCCATGGAAATACCCCTTTCTCAAAGAAAAATAGACACTATGTAACTTTATCGCATTGCAATAGACTTATACTATTTACCTAATCTTTTCAGCGAATTCTGTATAAGAAAAGGTTACTTTTTATTGTATTCCGTTGAAAATAACGGCTGAATTCTGTTCGTAAGAAAAAAGAGAAGCAGATCTATTCTATACCCGATAAGTACCAATACGCAATGGGAGCATTAGTCCTATTTTGGGGGAATGAATGTATGGATCCTTTTTTTTATTTGAACGATCTATCTCTTCATTAAGATTTTTATTTCTTAATTCTATCTTTCTCTAAAAACCTTCGAAGAAGACAATAAACTCATTCTTACGTTTCCATATTAAAGTGAAGTATAGTACTTAAATTTTTTCTTTAATTTAATGCCCATTGGTGTTCCAAAAGTACCTTTTCGGAGTCCTGGAGAGGAAGATGCAGTTTGGGTTGACGTATAGTGCGACTTGTCAGACATATTGGGTCATATGGAATTTCCCCATTTTCTCCCCCGATCGAGATATCCTCTGTTTCGCCCAAGAAATATTGTATTGATTGAAGAATCAATCATGCGTAGCGTGAAGTTAAATTAGATTAATTTAGATTGAAGAGCAATATTCTTAATTAGAAGAATTTATGGTTAACTTGGACTAAAAAAATGGAGTATCCAGGCTCTGCTCATAAAATACCAAATGGGTAATAGTAATATATGTAGAATTACCGCTTGTAGCTATGCATAGAAGATTCTTCTATTTTATTTATTTAATTAGAGAAGCACTCTTAAACTGCCATGTCAACCATTATAATAAATACATTGAATAGTTTTTTGGAGACATGAAACGAATTGAAAAAAAAACTCGTAGCAAAAAGAAGTGGTACTGAGATCATTTGTCCTATATGTACAACTAGAATTCGGATAGATCTTTCCCCGGAGTAGAACATGAACCTAAAAGAATTCAAAGGGCCCATTCAGGAACAAGAAAATTACATCGTGATTTAAATCTCGACGAAACAATACATCAATGAGAGGTTAATTAAATAAGTTCAGTAAATTCTTTTTTTTTTAGGGAAGGGGTAAAAACTCTTTCTTTTTTTAATGGGAGAAAAAACCCCTTCATTAGAAAAGCAGGAATCTCTTAAAAAAAAGAGAGATAGGATTGGAATCGATACATTGATTCTTTATTTTCGCAATTTTTTTGAACCGTATGCATCCAAAGATGCACGTACGGTTCAAAAGGGATATAATTTTGTCCTAATCAACCGACTTTATCGAGAAAGATTACTTTTTTTAGGACAAGAAGTTGATAGCGAGATCTCAAATCAACTTGTTGGTCTCATGGTATATCTCAGTATAGAAGATGATACTAAGGATCTTTATTTGTTTATAAATTCCCCTGGTGGATGGGTAATACCAGGAATCGCTATTTATGATACTATGCAATTTGTTTCGCCCGATGTACATACAATATGCATGGGATTAGCCGCTTCAATGGGATCCTTCATTTTGGTCGGAGGGGAAATTACCAAACGTCTAGCATTCCCCCATGCTTGGCGCCAATGAGTTTTTATTAAAAAAAAAAAAAAAAGAAGAAGAAGACTATGCCTTCGCCATATTGAATATGAATAATAGGTAATAATAGCATGGCACTTCGAGTTCGATATGAACAAACTATTATTGTTTTTTCTAACACGATATTTTCTATCGAGATAGTAGTATGAAAAAAGGTTATTTCCGACTTGATCTTCTATGTCGGGAGTGCATTTCAGCGTCACAAACCGTTTTCTTCCATACCAGAAGCCTTTTTCTGATATTTCTCTTACGAAGAAAAGAGTACGAAAAAAAAAAAGAAACTTTGGGATTGCTAAATCACAGACGAGATAAATATAGAAAGCAACAGAACTATCATAGTATTTTTTTTTACATTACAATATGAATGAAAGGAAGGGTGGTAAATGGATCATTCAACAATCTAGATCGGATGGATTCTTTTTTTTTTCTTCGAAAAAATAGAAGGGGAAAAGGAAATTCCATTGCAGAGCCGTATGCAATGCACAAAAGGTGCCTGTACGGTCCGTCGTTCAATTCTATTTTTTTCTTGTTTTTTTTAGTCCTTACTTTAATCCAATTCTTCAAGATAGAAGAACCGTTCATGCATGATGTTAGATCAATATTATCAGGGTTATGATTCACCAACCTGCTAGTTCTTTTTATGAGGCACAAGCAGGGGAATTTATCTTGGAAGCGGAAGAACTACTCAGACTTCGCGAAACCCTCACAAAGGTTTATGTACAAAGAACAGGTAACCCTTTATGGGTTATATCCGAAGACATGGAGAGAGATGTTTTTATGTCAGCAACAGAAGCCCAAGCTCATGGCATTGTTGACCTTGTAGCGGTCGAAAATGAAACTATTGGGGATTTCGCCTAAATATATGATTCCCTCCATAATTCTATTTTTCCGTGATTCGATATTGAATGTAAATAATTCATAATAATCAATAAATCAGGTTAAGATCGATCTAAACCAACCTATTTTATTATATATATGTATGATATGCCGACAATTAAACAACTTATTAGAAACACAAGACAGCCAATACGAAATATCACGAAATCCCCCGCACTTAGGGGGTGCCCTCAACGACGGGGAACATGTACTCGGGTGTATGTGCGACTCGTTTAGATCATGAGTTCAAACAAAATAAATACAGCAATTTTTCAAGTACCAATCACCAGTACCAAGGAATAAAGATAGATAGGATGGAAAAACGTTATTTACTATCTATAAAGCTAAAGATTCATCATCTACCTATATTTTTGTGTATTAAATTTATGGTTTCCATTGGTGCAAATCCAATCACCTCAGTTTGAGATGAGAAGTAATTCCCCATTGGTAGCAAATAGTTATCTATTAAGCGGAGGAAAGAGTACTATAAAGAAGCAAAAAGGTTATGTTCCTATTCTTGAAAGAACGGACTAACAAGGTCAGCTACCTAGCCAACTTTCATAATTAAATGCCGTCACTGTATGGATAACCCTTTTGTGAAAAGAACTATTACTGATTGGTAGAGCTAAACTAAGGAGTGTGAACTATACAAGTTCACAATAACATTTGGTTAAATGAAAGAAAAGGCTCCGGTGTATAGAGAGGACCTCACCGTTTACGAAGTAACCATAGAAACGATGGAATCCACTATTTATTTTTTATCGCTAGAATTTATTCTTTCCGGGTATTTTACCCGGAAAGAATAAAAAATAGTGGTTGGGAAGGTCATAGTAGCAAAAGCCATTGGAATTTATATTTTATATATCGGAATAATCCGTTTTGGTATTAATTAATGAGAGGGGGGATAAGAGGATGACTGAAAGAAAAGAAATCAATTAGTTATTCATTAAAGTTTAATTTGATTCAATGACCAGAGTTAGACGAGGATATATAGCTCGGAGACGTCGAACAAAAATTCGTTTATTTGCATCAACCTTTATAGGGGCCCATTCAAGACTTACCCGAACTGCTACTCAACAGAAAATGAGAGCTTTGGTTTCCTCTCATCGGGATAGGGGCAGACAAAAGAGGGACTTTCGTCGTTTGTGGATTACTCGAATAAATGCAGCAGCTCGTGAGAATATGGTATTCTATAGTTATAGTAAATTCATACACAATCTGTATAAGAAGCAATTGCTTCTTAATCGTAAAATACTTGCACAAATAGCTATATCAAATAAGAATTGTCTTTACATGATTTCCAATAAGATTAGCAAATAAAAGAGATTAAAAAGTCATATATCATATATATATAAATAGCGAAAACAGAATAAAATTCCCCGGAGAATGGACTCCGGGAAGATAGAATAAAAATGAATTTAAGAAATTAAAAAGAAATTAAGATAAGTAGTGGGAATGAACGAACATCTTTCAAAAAAAAAAAGATTTCTTCTTTCCCTATTTATTGTTTCTTATAACACAACAATCAAATCTGGATTCGAGGTTTTTCGAGCAAAACATCAATCTGAGCTTGAGTTCCGCTTGGAGTTTTGAATCAATAGGAAGAGTATATCTATTTATTTCGGGTTCTGGGACCAGCCGTTCTAGGGATCGACTCAGCTCTCTCAAACTGTTTTTCATTATTAAGAAAAGGTAACAAAGATAAAATACGAGCTTGTTTTATAGCAATAGTAATTAATCGTTGTTGTTTCAAGGTCAATCTATTCACCCGTCTAGATAATATTTTTCCTTGTTCACTAATAAATCGACTAATTAAACTCATGTTTCTATAATCAATTTGATCCCCCGATTCAATTGGGGGAAAACGCCTACGAAAAGATCGCTTGGATTTGCGAAAAGGTTGCTTGGATTTATCCATGGTTTATTCCTTATCTCTAAATTTCTATTTCTTTATTCATTTCAGATCTGACCGAAATGAGTTTTTTTTTATTTGTATATTATATATTTATATACATATATATGTTAAGTTTTTCTTTTTCCTGTTCCTTTGAAAAATAATACAATACATATGTTCCATTCGATCTATTTCTTTATTTCCCCATGAATCGTATGCTTGCGACAATAACGACAAAACTTTCTCAAGTCTAATCGACTGGGTGTATTGTGTCGATTCTTTTGAGTAATATATCTAGAAATGCCCGGTAATTTCTTATTGACACCATTTTGGGCACAACTGGTACACTCCAAAATAACTCTAACTCGGACATCTTTACCCTTAGCCATGAACCTCCTTTAAATTTTTGATCGACTTAATTCTTCTATTTTCGACCCGAATCTAAATCTAAGAAGACGAAAACAACAAAAAAGAAAAAATATATATATAAATCGAAATAGAAGTTACTAACTAGTTAATTCCAATTAATACTAATAGAAATTAACAGAATATAATAAGAAATTAAAAGAATATAATAATTTTATGTGAGTAATACAATTTTTTCTAATTATCAATTATTCTTTCCAGTATTTCATTTAAGTATCCTTTTTTCTATGCTATGATTTCGTGGAATTTTTTACCCTATCCAGGAACCTCTTTTCCATTTCTGTTCTCAAAAAAAAAATAGGATCTTAAACTATAATTAAAAAAAGGGGAATGACAAAGCATCGGGGAATAAACGATTAATTTCTATCAATAGACCCGCTAAAGACCCAAACCATAGAGTAGTTAGTACGGGCGCTGTGGAGAGATATGTTTTTATATCCCGCATTGAAAATCCTCCTTCTTTATTGTAATACATATATGGTCAGATGCTGTAGTTCAAGATCATTTGTCTTTTTTGTACGGAATTCCTAATAAAAATAAATATCTACAATGAGCAGCAGATAAGGTTTTCCTATCCCTGTCCCTAAAAAAGAAAGGGGTACCCCCTTTCTTTTTTCTTAAGCATTCTAATAAATATGCATTCTTTTTTTATCAGATGTATATAATTTTTGATTATTTATTATATGAAACCAAAAAGAAGAAATGACAAGAAAATTTTATATGGATACAGAAAAAAATAACGATATGGAAAACAAGACATGGATTTTGTACAATGACATTGTACAATAATTTTAAAAGGGATGTAGCGCAGCTTGGTAGCGCGTTTGTTTTGGGTACAAAATGTCACGGGTTCAAATCCTGTCATCCCTACCTATACCTATTACTTCTCCTAGGGGGCAGTAACGAAAGGAAAGATTAATTGAGTGAGATTAATTAAATAAAAATGAAATAAAATAAGGCATTCATTATCTTTCATTTTTTACATGGATTGGTATGCAAGACTGGGGTAAAAAAAAATACTTTTCTTTACAATTGTAGTTCTTGTCATAAGAAAGCGCTCTTAGTTCAGTTCGGTAGAACGCGGGTCTCCAAAACCCGATGTCGTAGGTTCAAATCCTACAGAGCGTGATTCCATTTATTTTATTTTGAATCATAATAAAAAAACTTAACAAAACATGATTGAATAGCATTTTTTGGGGGTTTTAGAACAAGGAGGGGAATAAGGAAAAAAAGAAAAAT